GATTCATATAAATCACTTAGTGGAAAATGTCCCGAATAAATCCAACGAGTAATTAATAATCCTGTTATACAGAAAAAAGCCATTATCATGCCCTTTTCGGATGAATCATATAGTTTTACGATTTCATCGACTAAAAAGGTTATCAAATGAATTGTAATTCTAATTGAAACGATCGAAAAAGAAATATGAGTTAATATATGCTCTAAGGTTGAAAATATCATAAAAATAAAATAGAAGGAGTCCTTTTTTTATAAAAAAAATCGGGAATTGAATTCATTATAAGATCTATTTACTTTTTAAAGAGATGACATGCCGCCACTCGGACTCGAACCGAGATGCTCTAGCACTGCTTCCTAAGAGCAGCGTGTCTACCAATTTCACCATAGCGGCTTGTCTTGAACTCATAATAGCCTATGAATAAGCAATCGTCTAGATTTAAGAATTCAATTGGGTGCAATATTTTTTAGGAAAGATTCAAATTGATGAATAAAAATTCTTTCAAATAGATATTTGAAGGTTCATTATTTGAATTTTTATTTAGGATCTTAGTTTTATTGTGTATTTTACACTCTCCTCGACTTGAACTCTATGTAAAACTAGATAGTCCTACTTTGAATTAAGGGATAGAACCCTCCAAAAAACATTTTTTTGTTTTAATGAACTGTTTTTGATTTATTTGATTTCAAAAAAGTGAAACCAAAAAATCAATTTTTTTCAATGAAAAAAAAAGAACCTATTTTTGATCATTCAAAATTGACACATATTTATCCAGAATATCTTCACTAAGTGTTTTTACGTGGATTGATGGCGAGAGGTAATATGGGGTCTATATATAGGAATTTAGAAAAGTAAGAAAGTTGTACAAAAAAGAAAACCTTATATTACAAATAGGTTGAGGGGGAAAAAAGACTCCCCACCTTGGAAATGAGAAAATAGACTAAAAAGAAAATTGAGTATCTTGTGTTTTTTTGTCAACAAAAAGAAAGTATTCTTTTTTTTTTGAATTCGGTAAGGTAAACAGAAGAATTCTTATTCTACATATTCTAAGAGCGGAACGAATTCCATTTCCTATTGATTAACTCAATAGGAAATGGGTCAATTTTTGAGTCAAGCCGATTTAGATTATTCCAACGTGTTATGTTTTATTACTTATTTTACTTATTTTATTTGTTTGTCGCACAAAAAAACTTTTAGAATTCCCGGTAGAAAGAGATTTCCCTAAGGAAATCGCTTTTAACGCTGCCCAATACCCCTTCCTTTTCCAAAAATTTTTACGAATACGCTTTTTTGATGCAGAAGTACGTTTTTTTGGAACTGCCATTTAAATAAAAATTAAGAGATTACTCATTGGTATAGCTGAATGTGAAAGACATCTATTGTTCAAAAAAAAATCTAAAAGAATAGATAAGATGGGTGAAAGATATGCGAAAATCGCATAAAATATTACTAATTACTAAAAATAGAAAAAAAAAAAGAAGAATATTTTTAGTAACTTGTCAAACTCGGAAAAAATATGTCTAATTTGACTTGAATTTTGAAAATTCAAAGGAGACTGATAATTAATTTCTTTCTTTCATATGATTTGACCAATTGGAACTTCTTGATTTGAATATTAAAAGTATTTAGCAGAAACTCAGAAAGAATAAGTAAAAAGAAATAAAAATTCCAAAATTCTATTTAAGTTAGTTTAAGTTAGTGCATATCTTCATTTTTTTTTGACTCCTTTCTAAAGTCCGGTGAATCGGAAACAATTAATATTAATTAAGAATTAAAAAACTTTTTTTATGGAACAGACATATCAATATGCGTGGATTATACCTTTCGTTCCACTTCCAGTTCCTATGTTAATAGGACTGGGACTTCTTCTTTTTCCGACAGCAACAAAAAATCTTCGTCGTATGTGGGCTTTTCCGAGTATTTTATTGTTAAGTATAGTCATGATTTTTTCAACAAATCTGTCTATTCAGCAAATAAATAGGAGTTCTATCTATCAATATGTATGGTCTTGGACCCTCGAAAATGATTTTTCTTTAGAATTTGGCTACTTGATCGATCCACTTACTTCTATTATGTTAATGTTAATCACTACTGTTGGAATTATGGTTATTATTTATAGTGATAATTATATGACTCACGATCAAGGATACTTGAGATTTTTTGCTTATATGAGTTTTTTCAGTACTTCCATGTTGGGATTAGTTACTAGTTCGAATTTGATACAAATTTATATTTTTTGGGAATTGGTTGGAATGTGTTCCTATCTATTAATAGGGTTTTGGTTCACACGACCTCCTGCGGCAAATGCTTGTCAAAAGGCGTTTGTAACTAATCGTGTAGGGGATTTTGGTTTATTATTAGGAATTTTAGGTTTTTATTGGATAACAGGTAGTTTTGAATTTCGGGATTTATTCGAAATATTGAATAACTTGATTCATAATAATGAAGTCAATTCTCTTTTTGTTACTTTGTGTGCTGCTCTATTATTTGCCGGTGCAGTTGC